ATAATTTCTAATATAACAAAGTTTTCGTGTTGTTGATTCCGTAGAGTAGTGCGTTTTCCCCTATGCCGCCCATTGGTACTAGTGGCGTCGTATTGACCCGCAATCCAGAACCTATAGGTGTAACCGTTCGCTCAATACTAAAATTGATAATTAAAGCATCTGAAGCCGCATCAATCGAGGATACACGACAGAAGGAATTGTTCTATCTTTAAACTTCACCTTCACCAAGCGTCGGTTTATTTAATATTTAAATAATTTCTTTCTTTATATCCCAAACCATCTCTCAGATTAAGTAAGGTCTAAAAAAGCAATAAAAAAAAAAAAAAATCAAATCGCACCATCTCTGTAATAGGTAAATGCCTTTTTTTCCCCTGAAGTTGTCGGAATTATTCGTAATAAGATATTGGCTACAATTGAAGAAGTCTTATCAATAAAATTTCCATTTATCCGGGATCTAGGCATAATTAACAATCCATTCTATAATTCTTCCCATTTTCACAAAAGAAAATGATTCCACAAAATTGTACAGTAGTACGAAATATCATAAAAATAGACTAATTCTAAAAAATATGTGGATCTTCCTGTGCCCTTTTGGACAGGGGGGATGAGATATGCAAAATTTGAATCAGATTGGATTTCCTACTAAATTATCAGTATACTACTAAATTTGTAGGAACTATGTACAATTTTATCTAAGTTGACTAACCAAGGACTTTATTTTACTATAGATTCTGGTAACTCGAAAAGTTTTGATTTGGTTATAATAAAAAGAAAAGAGGAAAAATAAAGAATGGAATAATGATTCCATGAAAAAATCGAGGAGAGTAACCATCTCTTTGATTTGCATAAAGCGTATGTATCATACAATTGAAATAGAAAAATCCATTAAGGAAATTGCTGTGGAGAAATTATGAAAGTTGAAAGGAATTTTTTATTCCTATGGAACCATTGATTGGTCGTACCCATAGTGTACTAATATGAATGACTCGCTATTCACTTCATTCGGTTTATGGCCAATAATAAGATTATGAAGGAGAGATGGCCGAGTGGTTCAAGGCGTAGCATTGGAACTGCTATGTAGGCTTTTGCTTACCGAGGGTTCGAATCCCTCTCTTTCCGTTTCTATCGAGTCACCAACGTTACCGACCACAATGTATCAAATAAAATAACAATGGATAGCATTATTCCAACAGTAAGTAAGAACTTTATTTGAAGATATTCTCTATTCCTAATTACATTACTGTGGTACGTAAAATACAAATATGAGAAAACTAAAAAAGAAAAAAAAAATATTACTGCGGATCTATTTGTGATACGTGAATAAAATAAGAAAAATGTGGATCACGGCTCTTAAATAGATTTCTTTCGACAAAAAGGGTATGGTATAAAGTCAAATTGTCTGAACCTTTCTTTGTTATTTTTATTAGGTTCAAGTCTGACGGGAATAATATTCTACGACTAACAACTCATTTATTTTCAAACCAATCCACTTACTATCTATTATTTGATTTACGAATCCTTTATATTGAAATGAGTCAATAGTCAAATGTTTTGGCAATTCCTCGCGGAGCGATGAAGCAATATAATTTTGAATCAGAGCTTTCGATTTTTGTTTATCCTTCGTAGTAATAATATCTCGGGGTTTGCAACGATAACTTGGTATATCTACTACACGACCATTAACTAAAATATGTCTATGGTTAACTAATTGTCTGGCTCCAGGAATGGTTGAAGCCATACCCAATCGAAAAAGTATGTTATCCAAACGCATCTCAAGTAGCTGTAGTAAAACCTGACCTGTTGACCCTTTGGCTTTTCCAGCGATATGTACATATCTAAGTAATTGTCGTTCTGTCAGACCATAATGAAAACGCAATTTCTGTTTTTCTTCTAGACGAATACGATATTGCGATCTTTTCCCAGAACGCAATTGGTTTTTAAGATCATTTCCAGATCTAGGCCTTTTACTAGTTAATCCAGGTAAAGCCCCCAGACGGCGTATTTTTTTGAAACGAGGCCCTCGGTAACGAGACATAAAACTCCTTTTTATTTTATTGAAATTTTTAAATAAAAATCTAAATTAAGACTGAACTAAAGGATAAACAATGCAAGGCTAAATCTACTGAAGTATACAATACTTCAGTAGAATGAAAATAGAATGGAATGCATTGTATCAATATCTAGATTTTTTGTATTTGTATATGATAGTAAGGAAGTTAAGTCTCTGTTTTATTATTTATTTTGTGAGAGATCTAATCGTTCCACTCCAATCCATTTTTTATTCATGTTAATACGATATAATAGATCAGCGAACGATATTTGAAGAAAGGGGGGAGAAGAGATTATCAATCATGGAAAAATTGATAGATAAAAGCCGGCTATCGGAATCGAACCGATGACCATCGCATTACAAATGCGATGCTCTAACCTCTGAGCTAAGCGGGCTCACGCTCACATAGCAGAAATAGAAATAGTGAATAGGGATTCCGGAAACTACCATATTTGATATATCAGCTATAAATTAATAAAATTTAATTTCAATTTTATTTATAGTATATATTTATAGTATAAATATATACTTAATTATATTATAATACTATAAAATCAATAATATTTCCATATTATTACTTAAAAATAGAATATAAATTTGATATTATTATTTTAGAAAAGTCTAATTCTTTCTTAGAGCAGTTACACCAAATTATGCTAATTAATTATATTGTATATTCTATAAATTATTATATAATGATAGTGAATCCAGCCTAAGAAAAGATAAAAGATACAATTCAAGTTACAAGTTATAATAAAATTATACTTAGAATAAGACATTCCTTTGTTTTCATTCATAAAGGAGAAGATAGGGCGAAAAAAAAATAATGGGTATCGATCCTTCCAGTATTACAAATCGCGCTTTTAAACTCAAAATGAAGAGAGGAGACATATATATGTGGGATATATCTATTCATATTGAATTGGGGACACATCAATGATAGAATCATGTCTGATTAGAACTAATATGATTCATTCAATACAATGAAAATGAAATTATAGAGGATGGCGAAAAAAGTGGCATACATTTTTTAGATATAAGAATCATTATATAATTAATTCAACGCAACGATTCCAAGATAAATAAATAAAAGAAGATAAATAAATAAAAGAGTTGAATAGAATTACAACTAGATCCTGTCGCAAAAGGGGATATGGCGAAATCGGTAGACGCTACGGACTTGATTAAATTGAGCCTTAGTATGGAAACCTGCTAAGTGATAACTTCCAAATTCAGAGAAACCCCGGAATTAAAAATGGGCAATCCTGAGCCAAATCTTTTTTTTTTCAAAAAAGGAGGGTTTAATTTGTAATTTATAGTTTTAATATTATATTAATATAATAATATCAAAATTAAACTACAATCAAAAAAAAGATAGGTGCAGAGACTCAATGGAAGCTGTTCTAACAAATGGAGTTGATTACGTTACATGCGCTAGTAGCCGGAATCCTTCTATCAAAATTATTGAAAAGATACCCGCCCTATATATGTAGATATACATACTCACATAGTAAACGATTGATTAATCGCAGCCCAAATCCATTATATATGAAAAATTTAAGAATTATTGTGAATCTATTCCATTCGATATTCCAATCGAAGTTGGAAGAAGAATCGAATATTAAGTGATCAAATTATTCATTCCAAAGTCTGATAGATCTTTTGAAAAACCGATTATTCGAACGAGAATAAAGAGAGAGTCCCATTCTACGTGTCGTGTCAATACCGACAACAATGAAATTTATAGTAAAAAGAAAATCCGTCGACTTTATAAGTCGTGAGGGTTCAAGTCCCTCTATCCCCAATAAAAGCCTATTTTTATTACTAACTTAACTAGACTTCCTAGACTACTTTTTTTATCTTATCTTTTTTTTATCTAATAAATTCAGGGGCTGGGTAAGATTTTTAATACTTTCTTACTTTTTTAGTCCCTTTAATTGATAAAGTGCTCTACTAGGATAATGCGGGGGAAAAGGTCGGGATAGCTCAGTTGGTAGAGCAGAGGACTGAAAATCCTCGTGTCACCAGTTCAAATCTGGTTCCTGACACGTAAATAATGGATCAAATAATTATTAATACAAATTAATCGAGACTAATCGAGATTTATTATCATTAATAGCCTCTAGCATTATAATTTAATTATATATGTTATATGTATACCTAAATTATATTCATCTAGGTATATAAGATATATGGTATAGTGTTAGTGTATGGATATATCTCCATTTTTTGAGATGGGGTAAAATATATGTTATGTCTGGTAAAGAACAAAATGGGATTATGCTCTCTTTTTTTGACTGTGCTTTTTATCACCTAAATGTTAAGCCTTCATATTGTATTTCTTAATTTTGTTTTTATATTTATTCCATTTTTTCACTCCTACTTATACTTTACTTAATTGTATTTTACTTCCTGAGATCCCTCTAAGTAATATTAATATGCGCGGTACAAAGTTCATGGTACATGGTATAGAACTCTTTTGATTCATCCTATTCTATTGTTTTTTTTGCTCATACGAAATGCATACAAATTGGGGAATTGAAGCCCCTTTCTTTTTAGCTTTTAGCCCGTCTAGAATACGAATTAGAGTCCAGTTACTCTGTTTCATCTGAAACAGGACGTAAAAATATTCCTTGACTTGAATAAATTCTGACGTAGTGTCATTGTTATATAAGTTAACATTAGTTTCTTGTCATTCAATAAGCATCTTGTATTTCATAGAAATTTGGAGTAATATAGTCCTTACGTAGGGGCCAGCCTATCCAACTTTCAGGCATCAAAATACGTTTAAGGCGTGGATGATTATTATAAAAGATTCCCAACAGATCATACGATTCCCGTTCTTGAAAATCCGCACTTCTCCAAACCCAGAAAACAGATGGTATTCTAGGACTATTCCTTGGGACAAAGACTTTTATGCATACCTCTTCAGGTTTATCTATACCATACT